TGTTTCTCCTTAATTTTATTTAAATTTTGAATCTACTCCTTCGAAGAAAAGAAAATAAGTCTCTTGAAATTTGGAACCTCCGATTGTATCCGAACGAGAGGAATGTTGAAAAGTCACTACGAACCCGAAACATACCATTGGAAAGTGATTCAGTAATTAAACCTTCATGAATCCATTTTTGTTCTTTCATTCCAGGTAACCCCTTTAATTATCAACTCATGGAGTAGGAGTGATATTAGACAACCCTTCCTCTTTTTTCAAAAAAAAATAGGAAGTTTTCCTACGGATGCAATTCGTAGATCATAAAGATCACCATATATATAACAAAATTTCTCCCCCGATTCCTTCTAGTCGAGCCTCTCGGTCTGTCATTATACCTCGAGAAGTCGAAAGAATTACAATACCCATTCCTCCTAAAATCCTAGGAATTCGTTGATGGTTGGAATAGATTCGTAGGCCGGGTCGGCTGATACGTTTTAAAACAGTTCTATATGGCCCTTTTCTATTCCTTCTATGTCGCAGAGTTGAAACCAAGAAATATTTCTTGCTTACTCGATGTTTTCTCACATTTTCGATAAAGCCTTCGCGTAGAAGTATTTTAACAATGTTTTCAGTGATATTTGTAGATGCTATTCGAACCGTTCCTTTTTTATCCATGTCAGCATTTCGTATAGAAGTTATTATTTCGGCAATAGTGTCCCTACCCATGATGAACTATAATTATTGGTGCCTCCGGGTTTTTATATAATCAGCATGCTCTACTCTTTTTTTTTCATGAATTATTAAAGGTATATGCGTGAGAAACAATCTACTAATGCATTCTACTAATTAATGGAATCTAATTCAGTTCAGATATCTTACTATGAACCTCCCTTTTTTTATGTTTTATTATGTTTTCATCTATTAGTATTTATTTAGAATCTATTTATAATACCTCAGGAGCTAATGAGACTATTTTAGTAAAATTCAACTGTCTCAATTCCCGAGCGATCGCACCAAAAACTCGAGTTCCTTTGGGATTTCCTTCTTGATCAATGACAACTGCTGCATTGTCATCATATTGTATTATCATACCATTGTCACGTTTGAGTTCTTTACATGTACGTACAATTACAGCTCTGATCACTTCTGATCTTTGTAGAGGCATATTGGGAACTGCTTCTTTGATTACAGCAACAATAACGTCACCAATATGAGCATATCGGCGATTACTAGCTCCTATGATTCGAATACACATTAATTCTCTAGCCCCGCTGTTGTCCGCTACATTTAAATAGGTCTGAGGTTGAATCATATCATTCTTATTATTTTTCTCTTTTTTCTTTCAATGCTAACTAACTAAAGGGCGAAGAAAAAAAGAAGAAAGATTGTTTGTCCAGAAATAAAAAAACTGCGGTTTTTTCATCACAAGGCCCCTTTCCTTTCGTTCCATATCCCTATCCCGCAATAACGAATTGAGTTCGTATAGGCATTTTGGACGCAGCTATAGAAATAGCTTCTCTGGCTACAATTTCTGATACTCCACCCATTTCATAAAGTATTCGACCCGGTTTAACGACGGATACCCAATATTCGGGAGATCCTTTCCCCGAACCCATACGTGTTTCGGTAGGCCTTACTGTAACAGGTTTGTCTGGAAATATACGTACCCATATTTTTCCACCACGACGCGCATATCGTGCCATGGCTCGTCGCCCCGCTTCTATTTGTCTAGATGTGATCCAAGCGGGTTCAAGTGCCTGAAGGGCGTATCCGCCGAAACAAATTCGATTGCCTCGATAAGATATTCCCTTCATTCTTCCTCTATGTTGTTTACGAAATCTGGTTCTTTTGGGGTTATAGTTGATGGTTGTTTCTCAATGCCATCTCTACTGCAGAACTGGACATGAGAGTTTCTTCTCATCCAGCTCCTCGCGAATGAAACGATTAAATAATATTGTATATATTTTGAATTGAATGAATAATGAATCATGGAATTTTTTGAGATATAATCTGTCACGTACACGTAGGAATAAAATAAAATGATAAATTCCATTTTATAATTAATGAATCTTCATTTATTTTTACCTTTATTTTATTTATTTTTATTGAATTGCCCAAAACTTAGCAATCCAGTAAGGCTTTCGCGGGCGAATATTTGCTCTTTCAACATCCCTTTCATTCGTAGGGGCGTTCCATGACCTATCAGAATAAATGAATTGGTTCTTGGCTCGTTCCGCCATCCCACCCAATGAATCATTAGGATTCGTTTTCAAGGGAATCTTCCTCAGTCACAGGTTCTGTCGTTCCCATCGCTTCTCGATTAATGACTAGGCCCGAACTCTGCAATGGAGCTCCTAATAAAATTTGTTCCTGAATCAATCTTCTCAGTCTTTATTGACTCGGCGCTCTTTATTCTTTTTTATTTTTCGTATAAATTGTATTCATATTCATCGAATCTAATTATTAATTATGGACGAATACATTAATGCTTTATTACATTGCCTTTTATAAGATAGTTCATAGACCATACATATTGGAATCATATATCATTGCTATTCTTTTTCTTTCTTTCTCTCACCCCTCCATTTATCCATATCCCTTTGTTTTTGCTTCACAACCTTATAGATTGATTTTTCTTTTATGTAAAAAAAAATGCTTCAGTTGCTACAACAATATGATCAATACATCATATAGCGACTGGTTCCTTGGATCCAGATAATACGAAGCAATGAGCTGGTTATTAGTTATATAGTTATTAGTTCATACTAGGGGATGGCCCTTTGTTTTTTAATCCTAACCTAACTCTAAATAAAAAACCAACGAGTCACACACTAAGCATAGCAATTATATGGAGATGGAGTCAATCGAATTGTTATTCAACCCTATAGAATTAAGAATTCGAAAAAATTCTCATTTTTTTGATTGAACGGAAAAAAATGAACGAGTTTGTGATTTTTTATTCAATTGCCGGATGGATGGAACAGAAAGACAACGAAAGGCCCATTATTCCTCGTCTGCAAATATCCAAATTTTGATTCCTAATGCCCCATAGATAGTTCGAACTGTATAGGAACAATAATCAATTTTGGCTCGAATGGTTTGTAGGGGAACCCTACCTTCTCTGATCCATTCGACACGTGCTATTTCCTTTCCGTCGATACGCCCTGCAATTTGTACTTGAATTCCCTTTGTATCTGCTTTTTCAGTTAATTCAATAGCTTTTTTCATTGCCTTTCGAAACGAAACTCTATTCTTTAATTGTTCGGCTATAAATTCTGCAAGAATATTAGGTTGTCCATACGGTTTTTCAACTCTTGTGATAGCAATGTTAAGTTTTTGGTTCACAGAATTAAATTCTTTTTGTGCATTGCTCTGTAATTCTTCAATTCCTCGCGGGCTGCCCTCTATGAACAATTTTGGGAATCCCATATATATTATGACCTGGATCAGATCGATTCTTTTTTTAATCTTTATGCGTGCAATTCCCTCGGCACCCGAGGATATTTTCCTATTTTTTTGTACATAATTCTTGATACAATCCTGTATTTTTTGATCTTCCTGGAGACCCTCGGAATAACTTTTTGGTTGTGCAAACCAAACAGAATGATGACTTTGGGTTGTACCAAGTCGGAAACCGAGTGGATTTATTTTTTGTCCCATAGCACCTCGCTATCTCTATAAGGCCATATCATTTCTCTATTAGCCCACGTCATTCTGTTACGATATAGCATATGATCCATCATATATAGATACCTCTCTCTGACATCTTTATACTTATCTTTATATACCCATCCATATTTTCTTAACCATATGAAATAGTTTTTCTCTTTAGATGTATCTTTCAATACAATAGTTATATGACAGGTGGGTCTTTTTATCGGATAACTACGTCCTCGGGCTCGGGGTTTTAACTTTTTCATGCTAGTACCTTCATTAACTTCGGCTTGACTAATGATTAAAGCCGTTTCGTTGAATCCCATATTGTGACTAGCATTTGCTGCTGCAGAATAAACTAATTTTAAAATGGGATAACACGCTCGATAAGGCATGAGTTCTAGTATCATAAGTGTTTCCTCGTAGGGACGCCCACGAATCTGATCAATTACTCTTCGCGCTTTATGAGCAGACATACGTATATGTTGACCTAAAGCGTATACTTCTACATCTGGGTCACTCTTTATCATAAGGTTCACCTCCCACCAATAAACGATGAGCACCCATATCCACTTTATTAATTAATATATTAACGACGAGATTTATTATCGTTTCTCGCATGCCCCCGGAAATTCAGAGTAGGTGCAAATTCTCCCAATTTGTGACCTACCATACGATCTGTTATATAAATAGGCAAATGTTCCTTTCCATTATGAATAGCAATTGTATGGCCGATCATTGTGGGTATAATGGTAGATGCCCGGGACCAAGTTACGATTGTATCTTTTTCTGCCCTCGTGTTGAGCTTCGCAATTTTTATCAATAAATGATTAGCTACAAAAGGATTTTTTTTTAGTGAACGTGTCACAGCTAATTACTCCTTTTTTTTTGTAAAGATGAGGAAACATATTCTATTTTCAATATTCTCCTATTTACTACGGCGACGAAGAATCAAACTATCACTATATTTATTCCTTTTTCTACTTCT